ATTCCTATGACTCCAATAAAAAGCGTAAAGAAAACCAATATAAGCAATGGGAATAACATTGTATTTTCTACTTCATGAGGATAGGATAAAGCCGTTTTTGTATCAAAATGGTTAATCCTAATAAAGGGGTGGAATACACTATTATTTAGTCTAGACGTCTTTCTTGAAAAAAAAGAAGTGTCAGTGTTACTCTTCATTGGTAATGGTAATAAAGTTACTAAACTTATTTGCTTTTTTTTCGTTTTTGAACTATCTTTACCCCATAAAGATATGGAATAGGCCAAACTACCTGTTTTTCCACTATAATTTTGAAAATTAATGTTTAAATGCCCTTCAAAAGTAAGTAAATATATTCGAAACATATAAAATGCCGTCAATCCTGCCGTGGAACAAGCTAGTATTCCAACAATCTGTGAATACAACCAACTATCATTAAGAATTTCATCTTTGGACCAAAAACAAGCAAGAGGAGGAATACCACATAGAGAAAGTGTACCTAAAAAAAAAGCGGTTTTTGTAATTGGCACATATTTTATTAAACCACCCATAAGACCCATGTTTTGACTTTTATTTGGAGAATAGCCAACAATAGCCTCCATTGAATGAATAATGGAGCCAGAACCTAAAAACAACAATGCTTTGGAATAAGCATGAGTAATCAAATGAAATAAAGCCGTTCGATAGGACCCCATACCTAAGGCTAACATCATATAACCCAATTGAGACATTGTAGAATAGGCTAAACTTCTTTTAATATCTTTTTGAGCAATAGCTAAAGTAGCTCCTAATAGTACTGTTAGTGTGCTTAGGAAAGATATTAAATTTAGTACATATGGTACGGATATGAAAAGGGGAAAAAGCCGAGCTACAAGAAAAATTCCAGCTGCTACCATAGTAGCAGCATGGATAAGAGCTGAAATAGGAGTAGGCCCCTCCATAGCATCAGGTAACCATACATGAAGGGGGAATTGGGCGGATTTAGCAACTGCACCAGAAAATAATAGTAAAACACAAAAAGTTCCAAAAACGAAATTGACCCCATTATTCGAAATCAAGTTATTGAAGATTTCAAACACATCTCGAAATTCGAAACTACCTGTTATCCAATAAAGACCTAAAATTCCTAATAATAAACCAAAATCCCCTACACGATTAGTCACAAATGCTTTTTGGCAAGCATTTGCAGCAAGTGGTCGTGTGAACCAAAAACCTATTAATAGATAAGAACACATTCCAACTAATTCCCAAAAAATATAAATTTGTATCAAATTAGAACTAGTAACTAATCCCAACATAGACGCATTGAAAAAACTCATATAAGCAAAAAATCTCAAGTATCCTTGATCATAAAACATATAATTATCACTATAAATAAGAACCAAAACTCCAATGGTAGTGATTAATATTGACATAATAGAAGTAAGTGGGTCGATCAAGTAGCCAAACTCTAAGGAAACATCATTATTGATGGTCCAAGACGATACATATTGAAAGATGGAACTCCTATTTACTAGTTGAATAGATAAGTCGGCTGAAAAAACCATAACTATACTTAATAAAAAAACACTATGAAAAGACCACATACGACGAAGATTTTTTGTTGCCGTCGGAAAAAAGATAAGCCCTAATCCTATTCCCAGCGGAACTGGAAGTGGAAGCAGAGGTATGATCCATGCATATTCGTATGTATGTTCCATTGTATGTTCCATAAAAAAATGTCTTTCAAAAAATGTCTTTCAAAATTGGTTCTAATTCACCAGATCCTATACTAATACTAATTCTAAAAGAATTTCTAAAAATAGGTAAGAACTCAAAAATGTTTATTTTGAATTATTATCCATTTTTCTTCAAATCAAGAAGTGGAAATTAATCAAATAACACAATGAAGTTATTCGTGAAAATAGACTATTTAGATTTAAAATAAAATGAATCTAAACTTTCTATTTTAAAATCTAATTAATAGAAATTACTTAAAAGTAAAGTTGGGTTTTTCAACTTTTTGCTGAATTTTATTCCATATATCATATCATATATAAAGATAAATAACTAAAAAAATGTAAATAGAAATATAAGCTTTGGTTCTTTTTCATTTAAACCCATTTTTTAACATAGGATACTTTTTTATTTAGTAATTGTTTCGGTAAGCTTCGTATATCTTTTTTTTTTTTTATCACGTTAGGATCTATTGATAGATAGAGAATGAAGAAGGATTAGTTTTCAACAATAGATGTCTTTCACATCCAACGATAATACTGAGAAATCTCTGAAATTTCGAATGGCAGTTCCAAAAAAACGTACTTCTATTACAAAAAAGCGTATTCATAAAAGTTTGTGGAAAAAGGAAGGATATTGGGCAGCGTTAAAAGCATTTTCATTAGCTAAATCTATTTCTACTGGTAATTCAAAGGGTTTTTTTGTCCCGACAACTAAATAATACAAGATTAAGATTAGAATAATATGAATCGTACAGATATTAATTTAGTGTAGAATATGACTACAAAATTTTTATTATCTAATGCAATCAATATTAAAGAGTAAATGGAACTTCTTTGAGGGTATAAAAAAATTCTTCCATATTATCCAATTATGAAAGCAATATTTTGTCGCGAAACAAATACACACAAGAAAGACGATAGAAGGTTTTAACGAACTTTTTTAGTATTTTTCTCATTTCGGAGGTGGGGATTTTGCTTTCTCCCATCTCCCCGTTTTGCACTATTTTTTAGTATTTTCTCGGGTAGGGGGTAGCGCTTTTTCTTTTTATTTACTCAACTGAATTGATTAAATCTCGACACTTTCACAAAAAAAGCTTAGTATCATTTAAGCCGCTATGGTGAAATTGGTAGACACGCTGCTCTTAGGAAGCAGTGCTTGAGCATCTCGGTTCGAATCCGAGTAGCGGCACGTTATCGTCTAAAATAGATACTATAAGTCCTATAATAAATTCAATTCCGGTACATTATTTTTAAAATGGATATGCTATTTTTTACTTTAGAACATATATTAATTCATATTTCCTTTTCCCTAGTTTCAATTGTAATTACTATTTATTTGATAACCTTAGTAGTCGATGAAATGAGAGTACTCTATAATTCGTCTGAACGAGGTATAATAGCTATTTTTTTCTGTATAACAGGATTATTAATCACTCGTTGGATTTATTCACAAAATTTTCCATTAAATGATTTATGTGAATCATTACTCTTTCTTTCGTGGAGTTTTTCTATTATTCATATGGTTCCCTATTTTAAAAAACACAAAAAAAACTTACGAGCAATAACCGCACCAAGCGCTATTTTTACTCAAGGATTTGCCACTTCGGGTCTTTTAACTGAAATGCATCAATCCACAATATTAGTACCTGCTCTTCAATCCCAGTGGTTAATGATGCACGTAAGCATGATGTTAGGGGGTTATGCAGCTCTTTTATGTGGATCATTATTATCAGTATCTCTTCTAGTCATTACATTTCGAAAAGACATCCAAATTTTTGGTAATAGCTCCTTTTTTTTGAATGAGTTATTTGACTTTCGTGAGATCCAATATACGAATAAAAGAAGGAATATTTTACAAAACTTCTCTTTTGTTTATACTAAGAATTATTACCGATCCCAATTGATTCAACAATTGGATCATTGGAGTTATCGTCTTATTAGCCTAGGGTTTATCTTTTTAACTATGGGTATTCTTTCGGGAGCAGTCTGGGCTAATGAGGCCTGGGGATCGTATTGGAATTGGGACCCAAAAGAAACTTGGGCCTTTATTACTTGGACTATATTTGCGATTTATTTGCATACTCGAACAAATCCAAATAGGAAAGTGCAAAATTCTGCAATTGTAGCTTCTATGGGTTTTTTTATAATTTGGATATGTTATTTCGGGGTTAATCTCTTAGGAATAGGGCTTCATAGTTATGGTTCATTTCTATTAACATCTACGTAAAAAAAGGGCCTAATGATTAGAGATAGAAAATGACCTAGATACCTATACGAAATTCTGGTCTAAGTCGTCAAGAGCCGTTTGAATCAATACAATACTTGATTCAAATGGCTCTCACAAAGCTTAACTATAATCCAGCTAAATTAGGTTTCTATTAATGAGTTACTGAGTCAAAAAGATATCTTTTTCTTGTCCAATGCACCATTTAAGAAATCATCACTTTTTTTTCTATAAAAAAAATTATCTATAAAAATATTTACATAAAATACTTTGAACTTTATCAACAGATAATGAAAAAACGAAATCTGGGTAAATACCAATACTTATTACGGGTATAAAGATGGAGATAGAAACAAATAATTCTCGTGGTCCCAAATCTAAAAACGAAAAGTTTGGAACATTAAATAGTTTGTATCCATAGAACATCTGGCGTGACATAGATAATGAATAAATAGGAGTTAATATCATTCCGATGGCCATTACACAAGCAATTAGTACTTTTGTCAGGAAAAGGTATTTTTGACTTGTTATTATTCCAAAAAATACTATCAATTCAGCAACAAAACCACTCATGCCCGGTAATGCAAGAGAAGCCATCGATAATATACTGAACATCGTGAATAGTTTTGGCATTAGGATAGCTATCCCACCCATTTGGTCGAGATAAATAAGACGTATTCGATCATAACCTGTTCCTGCCAAGAAAAAAAGTCCGGCACCAATAAATCCATGAGAGATTATTTGTAAAAGAGCTCCGTTGAGGCCCGTATCAGTACTAGCGCCAATTCCGATAATTATGAAACCCATATGAGATACAGAAGAATAAGCTATTCGTTTTTTTAAATTACGTTGGCCAAGGGACGTTAAAGCTGCATAGATTATTTGGATCGTACCTACCATTATCAACCATGGAGAAAATATAGAATGAGCGCGGGGTAATAATTCCATATTGATCCGAACCAACCCATATGCTCCCATTTTTAATAAAATTCCAGCTAGAAGCATACACGTACTGTAATGGGCTTCCCCATGGGTGTCTGGTAACCAAGTATGTAGGGGTATAATTGGTAATTTGACAGCAAAAGCAATAAGAAATAAAATATAGACTATTATTTCCAATGCTACAGGATACGATTGATTAGCTAATATTTCAAAATTTAATGTAGGTTCATTGGAACCATATAAACCAATACCCAGAACTCCCATTAATAGAAAAATGGAACCTCCTGCAGTGTACAAAATAAACTTTGTCGCGGAGTATAGACGTTTCTTTCCTCCCCATAAGGATACAAGTAAATAAACCGGAATCAATTCTAACTCCCACATGATGAAAAAAAGCAAAAGGTCTCGCGAAGAAAATAATCCTATTTGACCACTATACATTGCTAACATCAAGAAATGGAAAAATCGTGAATCTCGAGTAACGGGCCAAGCCGCTAAAGTAGCTAAAGTGGTAATAAATCCCGTCAATAAAATAGGCCCTATAGAAAGTCCATCTACTCCTAATCTCCAGTAAAAAGAAAAAAAACTAATCCATTTATACTCTTCTGCTAGTTGTATTAAAGGATCGTCGAATCGAAAATGATAACGGAATGCATAGGTGATTAAAAGAAGCTCTAAGATACATATAAACAAAGTATACCACCGAATTATTTTATTTCCTTTTTGGGGAAGAAAGAAAATTAAGGAACCCGCAGATATCGGAAAAGCTACAATTATTGTTAACCAAGGAAAAAAAGTCGTGGTAAAGATAAGATACATTTCGACCATAAAAAACCCGTACTAAAAAAAAGTATAAACTATATATTATTTTGAGCACGGGTTTTTGTCGGTGAAAAAATGGATTAGTGCAGTTTTTTTGGAACGTATCAATAAGCTAGACCCATGCTACGAGTTGTTTCATGCCATAAATAAACCCGAACACTCAAGAAATCCGTTGGACAAGCGGACTCACATCGTTTACAACCAACACAGTCCTCTGTTCTTGGAGCGGATGCTATTTGTTTAGCTTTACACCCGTCCCAAGGGATCATTTCTAATACATCTGTGGGGCAAGCTCGAACACATTGAGTACATCCTATACATGTATCATAAATTTTTACTGAGTGTGACATTTTATCTCTCAATTTTTGAATGTCATAAATTTTCGATCGAATAAACTTGTACATGAATCATGTATTTAGATATCAGATGAACCAATGATTTACCAAAAATTTTATCCAAAATGGATTTATGGGTCGGTTTATGGGAAAACACCAAGATACTTTTATTTAATAAATTTTCGAAAATAGGAATATGAACCCATATTTTAGATCATATCATATATTGAAGAATAAGTAATTTGATTTTCTATTTGATAAAGGTTGCCACTTGTGGAATGCATATTACCTATTTAACAAATTGGATTGATTGGTACGAGTTGATTTTCTATTACGATAAATTGATGAAACAATTGCTAGTCCAATAGCCGCTTCAGCGGCTGCAATAGCTATGACAAAAATTGAGAAAATATCTCCTACTAATTGGCGTCTATCAAAAAAATCAGAAAATGTTACGAAGTTTATATTAACTGCATTTAGGATAAGTTCAAGACACATAAGCGCTCTAACCATATTTCGGCTCGTGATCAATCCGTAGATACCGATGGAAAATAAATAGGCACTCAAAACAAGTACATACTCAAGCATCATTGACCGACTCCTTCTCAATCTTGATTCATTTCAATATAAACAACAACTCAACGGATTCGAGTGATTAGAATCTAAAAAAAGTACAGAACAAAGACAAAGAAATATATTGGTAATCGATGGAACTAGAAATATTTCTTAATCTTATCTATAGAACAATTTTGAAATTAAAGGAAAATAGATGAAATAGACTAAAGAAGAATTTGAGTTAATCGTTAGATTGTTACTGACGAGCTACAGCAATTGCACCTACCAAAGCAAATAAAAGAATTATTGAAATGAGTTCAAATGGAAGAAAGAAATCGGTTGATAAATGAATCCCAATTTGTTGACTATTACTTATCAAATCTTGTTCTAAAATCTGGTTTGATCTTGTAGTCCAAATAATCCCGTACCATGACGTATCTGGAATAGTAGTAATTAGTGAAACAAAAATACTTGTACAAATCACTGAAGTAATCCCATCTCCAATAGTCCAAAACTGGAAATCTTTGTAATATCCTGAACCATTAATAAACATTACAGCAAATATGATTAAAACATTTATAGCGCCTACATAAATAAGAAGTTGTGCAGCGGCTACAAAATGGGAATTTGATAAAATATAGAATAAGGATATACAAACAAGAACTAATCCCAATGAAAAGGCGGAATAAATTGGATTATTAAATAAGACTACTCCTAGACCTCCTAATATAAGACCTAATCCCAGAAAGACTAAAATAAAATCATGTATTGGTCCCGGTAAATCCATTATATATAATAAAAAATAAGAAATAAAAAATCGAAATGTTTCATGACCTTATTGATCGGACCAGGAAAAAGTAAAATTATCCAGGGTAGATATTTTGAATTGAAAGAATGGATGTGTATATCCAATAAATAGACCACCAATAGCCTTATTTTTTAAGGGGGCAATTCAGTAGTTCAAAAAGTTCCTTTAGATCAAAAAAAGTCAAAATTTTTTCTAAAAGGGAGCTTATCCGTTTTTTATTGGAGGCGCATTCAAAATTGTTCGAATTGTGTAATCGTCAATTACTGGCATCGGTAAACGACCCAAAGCAATTTGATTATAATTCAATTCGTGACGATTATAAGTTGAAAGTTCATATTCTTCAGTCATTGATAAACAATTTGTGGGACAATACTCAACGCAATTACCACAAAATATACAGATTCCAAAATCAATACTGTAATTAAGCAATTGTTTCTTGCGGATCGCAGTTTGTAGTTTCCAATCAACAACAGGTAAATTTATAGGACATACGCGAACGCATACTTCACAAGCAATGCATTTATCAAACTCAAAGTGAATTCGCCCACGGAAACGCTCCGATGGAATCAATTTCTCATACGGATAGTGAATCGTTACAGGTAAACGATTTGCGTGGGATAAGGTAATCATAAAACCTTGACCGATGTACCTTGCCGCTCGTACTGTTTGTTGACCATAATTGATGAACCCAGTTACCATAGGGAACATAGAGTGAATAGATATGAATAATTTTATGGTTTTTTCCTTCTCTTGTTTCAAATAAGGCTAAGTATAAACTCGGATAGTTAGAGCGAAAGGAGTTGAGAAGAAGTTGTTAATAATAGATTACCGAGAGAAATAGGTAAAAGAAATTTCCATCCAAGATTTAATAATTGGTCCATTCTCAGCCTAGGTAAAGTCCATCTTGTTGTAATAGGAATGAACAAAAACAAATAAGTTTTAACTAATGTAATAAAAATACCCAGTATCGTTCCAAAGACTCCGCCTGCTTTTTCAAAAAGTTCAGGAAAGAATATATATGGAATAGACAAATTCCAACCACCTAAGTAAAGAACTATTACAAAAAATGAAGAAACTAATAGATTTAGATAGGAAGCAACATAAAATAAACCAAATTTGATACCTGAATATTCGGTTTGATACCCGGCTACTAATTCTTCTTCTGCTTCTGGTAAATCGAAGGGTAACCTCTCACATTCTGCGAGGGAAGAAATTAGAAAAACGATAAACCCTATAGGTTGACGCCACAAATTCCACCCCCACAAACCATATTTTGATTGCGCTTCTACTATATCAACTGTACTTGAACTGTTAGATAATCATAGTCGGTGATAACATTACTGTCACTCTCGCTATTACAGAACCGTACATGAGATTTTCACCTCATACGGCTCCTCGAGGAGCTTAAAGAAATTTAAGGACTGGGTTAGTATTATTTAAATTTAACGTGATATATTTGTATGCTAGATAGAGTCAAAGTCGATTAAAAAAGTCCTGAATTAGGCCAATGTAATTCCGTCTGCTCTAAAAAAAGTATTTCTGAATTAATCTCATCCTTTATTTCAATTTTTTATTTTTGAGTAATAACTTAATCCGGCAATAAAATACTCTTTTTAGTAATATTTTTAGTATTATTATAATATTATAGAAATATTTCAACCCAGCCATTTTCGATTACGAAAAAGAATTAATATTCCATTAACTTCTCAATTGTTACAGAACTTTTATCTCTAAAATAGATGGCTTATATACTAAATACTAATAGCAATTAATTACAAGAAAAAAAGATCGATCTTTTTTTCTTGTAATTTTTTTTGTTCATTCCTATTCTTCTTTCTCAAAACATAAACAGGTGGGGTACTTTAAAAAAGGATTCTTTCGTTCCTGATAGTTTTTGTGTTTCAGTGGGTAGGGGCATACTCTGGATCGGAATCATGGGAAGTACTACCTTATCATTTCTACCAATTTAAAGACCCAATGGGCATTCTTTATTATGCGAAAATGCTACTTTGTGTAATTTGCATAATCTCTATTACTAATCCTTTGTGTACCTTGGTGTTTCTAAACCACCCACTTAGTTTTTATCAACTTATTCTTAAATGGGAATATAGATCCAAACAATAGTAAAAACCACATCAAGTTTTTTAAACCCGCTTCAAGTCAGGATGATAAATCAACCAATCTTGGGGTAAACAATGCTTATGTTTACATTTAATCCTTGTACATAGGAAATGAGACTTACTATTTTTACTGCAAATTTCTAAGCAGTTTTCTTTCACTCATAGAACTATCTGATTGTGTTCATCATTCAAGTTGAAGAACAAAAAAAAATGAATTGATTTCCGTCATTAAGGCAATTTCTTTCCAACGATAAAGAAACTAGGGAAAATGTCTCAACGAATCGCACGTAGAGATATTGATAACACACATAGAGTTAATGGTATTTCATAACTAATAGATTGAGCAGCAGCTCGTAAACCACCTAAAAAAGAATATTTATTATTCGATCCATATCCTGACATAAGAAGGCCAATTGGAGAAATACTTGAAATAGCGATCCATAAAAAAACACCAATATCGAGATCGGCTAGAACAAGACGATAACCAAAAGGGATTACTGAATAACTTAATAGAATTGATATGACTGCTATGGATGGTCCGATAGTGAATAAATAAGTATCGCCTCTAGATGGAAGAAGGTTTTCTTTGAAAAGTAGTTTTGTACCATCTGCTAGAGCTTGGAGAATTCCAAAAGGTCCGGCATATTCAGGTCCAATACGTTGTTGTAGCCCTGCAGCAATTTCTCTTTCTAACCACACAATAACTAGTATACTTATTGTGATTCCCACTACAAGAGTCAAAATAGGGATAAGCATCCATAGGGTCTCATACACCTCTTTTAAGGATTCCAATTTTGAAAAAGAATTGATATCGTGTACTTCTGTTGTATCAATTATCATTTCAACGATCAACTTCTCCCATAATGATATCTATACTACCTAGTATCGTCATAATATCAGCCAATTTCATTCTTTTAACTAACTGAGGAAGAATTTGCAAATTGATAAAACCTGGTGGGCGAATTTTCCATCTCCAAGGAAAAATATTTTCATCTCCTAGCAGAAATATTCCCAATTCTCCCTTTGGGGCTTCGACTCTCGCATAAAGTTCTTGTTTCGCTAATTCAAAAGTGGGAGAGGTCTTTTTACTTATAAAACGATATTCAAAATCATTCCATTGGGGATCGTCTACTTTATCAAAACATCGTATTTCTAAATTTTCATAGGGGCCCCCTGGAATTCCTTCCAGAGCTTGTTGAATAATTTTGATAGATTCCTCCATTTCACTGATCCTTACTAAATAACGAGCTAACGAATCTCCTTCTTTTTGCCATTGTACTTCCCAGTCAAATTCATCGTAACACTCATAACGATCAACTTTACGCAGATCCCATTGTATTCCGGAAGCTCGGAGCATTGGCCCTGATAAGCCCCAATTTAGTGCTTCCTCTCTACTCAAAATTCCTACTCCCTCAACCCGTTCTAAAAAAATCGGATTGCGTGTAATAAGTTTTTGATATTCTGAAATTCCGGTTAAAAAATAGTCGCAGAAATCAAAGCATTTATCTATCCAACCGTATGGTAAATCGGCCGCTACTCCTCCGATACGAAAATAATTATGCATCATTCTCATACCGGTAACAGCCTCGAACAGATCATATATTAATTCTCGTTCTCTGAAAATGTAGAAGAAGGGAGTTTGTGCACCAATATCTGCCATAAAAGGGCCAAGCCATAATAAATGAGAAGCTATACGGCTCAATTCTAACATAATTACTCTGATATAGCTGGCTCTTTTAGGTACTTGAATATTGCCTAACTGTTCCGGCGCATTTACGGTTATGGCTTCGGTGAACATAGTAGCCAAATAATCCCAACGCGTTACATAAGGTAGATATTGTATAATTGTTCTATTTTCTGCAATCTTTTCCATTCCTCTGTGCAAATACCCTAATATTGGTTCACAGTCAACAACATCTTCACCATCTAGAGTAATGATGAGTCGAAGAACGCCGTGCATTGATGGGTGGTGAGGACCCATACTTACTATCATAAGGTCATTTCTTATAACTGGTACATTCATAGGTTTTTCCTTGATTTATTTTTCCAGGAATTGCAAAAAAAAAAAACAAAAAGAAATTCATGATCCAATAACGAATAATTTATTTAAAAATAAAAGTTACGTTCTTGAAATTAACGACTTTTTGGCTCCCGAATATCCAATCGATCAATTAATTCTTTATAACGTATTCCATTTTTTTTTGACAAATAAGCCAACAGACGTTGGCGTTTCCCCAGAATTTTTTTTAGACCTCTTTGAGATAAATAATCTTTTTTGTGCAATTCCAAATGTGAAGTAAGTCTTCGGATTTGATTAGTGAAATTAACTACTTGAAATTCAACGGATCCCTTGCTTTCTTCTTTTTTTTCTTCTTCTTGTGAAATAACTGAGAAAAATGAATTTTTTACCATAAAAGCAAATCTTCTCCAACCTTTTAAAAATATGATATGAATTTTACGGATCAGTAATAATAATATAATGTGGAACTTATAACATAAAAGATATTTAAAATTTAACTTAAAATAATAAAAATCTTTTGATTCATTTATAGATTGAATTAATTAATAATTGATAATCAGTGAATTACTATTCATGTATTCGAATACAATGCAAGATAATACGTATCCACGCCTGTTTCTTTGTGTGTTTGTTTTTTATTTATTTGAATAAAGAAGGTGGGTTACAGGACATAATATAAATAGAAAAATAGCTTATCATACATTTCTAATTTTCGAATTATGGATTATGGATACATATTTATTCTTAACATACTGAAAGAACTCCCATTATTAGTATTAAACCAATAGCGATTCATACAAGCTAAATCTTCTAATCGACAATTCGGCCAAACAAAAAATTTTAATCGATCAAGACAGTAGCTTTCAAACAAAAAATGACCATAAATTTTAACACTGTTTTCGCTGGAAAATACCCTATTTAGATCTATACCTTTATTTTTTTTTGAATCGAAAGAAATTCGAATTCTTAACTCTCTTCGATGTCTCGGCGATAAAAGAGTTTCAAGAACAAGTAAACCATAATTTTTATTTTCTATGTCTCTATTTCCAATGTTTTTTTGCTGTTTTGCAATTGATTTTGAAAAAGAAATGTTTTCTCGATACCTTTCATTCGTTTTGGATTTCTTCTTCTGAACCAAAGAAACATGTAGTGTTTGATACATAAGAAATTGTCCAGAATTATTTACAGACAGACGAACTGGCTCGATAAAAAATACTCCCTTTTGTAGCCATTCTGTAACATACTTAAAATTCGGCACTATATCGAGCTTCAGTTCTCTTGTTTGAATAGCAGATAGAGCGCTTTCTCTTGGATTTCTCAAACTAAGCAAGAGGCAATATACTTTGATATTTTTCAATACGCTTATCTCATAAGAATAGGGCCACCTCAATTGAACAATCAAATGTCTTGTTAGGAAGAAATCGAGGTCTTCGTCCATAGCGCTTTCCGTTATCCGATTTTTTATATCGGATTCCGCACCATAGTCTGAACCACCGTCTTCTTGTTTTAATAGAACAGACCCAAGATTCCGTGGGTATACCTTTCTTTTTTCTTCATTTCGATTCTCTAATTCATTAGATGCTATAAAAAAATGAGGTTTTTTCTTTAAAGCGATATTCTTTTTTTCAATAAAAAGTGATTTTATTGGTATGATCCATGGTTTTAGTTTATATGTATTATAAAGGAGTATCAATTCGGGTAAGAACCAGAGTTCGAGATTCAAAATAGGAAATTCTTTGTTCAGTCCCAGCCAATTAAAAAAGCTTCTCTTATCGATTTTTTCAATTAGTTGATAATTCATTGTCTTAGTATTCTTGATATTGGCCTGTATCCAGGTTTCAATATCGACCCTTTTTCTAAGACAAAAGTAGAGCATTTCGGAATCAAAATAAGGCTGTTTCTCCATACCCAGAATAGCACCTTCGCCTAGATAATTATTACCTCCTAACCTAAACAATTTTCTTTTATCGGTGTTGTAATTATAGGAAATTTTTTGGTTATTGTTTACTTTTGATGGTAAAAGAGAAATATATGCGTTCTTCTTATTTTCATAATTAATAGATTTATATGATAAGAGATCATATTGATAGCTTTTTTTTAGATTCTGCTTCCGCTTTGATAATGAAGCTAATTCATAATAATTTTCTTTTTCATCTAAATTTTGATTTTGTCTACTAGAGTTGTGATTCAGTTTTTTTTTCCATTTTTTTGGTACCAATCCCGACCATCTAATATGAGATATATTATATTGATAGTGATCCCGTAACCAATTTTTCCAGTGATTTCTTCCATAATTCAGAAGCATTAATTCTGCTCTATCTTGGACTCCAAAAGAATAACCCTTTATTTCATCCTTAAGAACAAGAGATGTTTGATGATATTGAAGTGCGGATTTAAATCTTAGGTTGTCTAAGTTAATAGCTTGATTTTGGGATAATTTATATACTACATACGCTTGTGATAAAGAAGTTAAGTCATTTTTGGGTTTTGAATTTTTATTACTAATAGAGATATAAAAAAATGACTTTTGAAAGTGAATTACTTTTTTTTTTGCTTCATTCTTGTAAATATAGTTATCCATCTTTTTCTTTCTGGATTCAAAAGAAAAAAAAAGTTTTGCTTTCATTATTATTCTATTAAGAGGGCCTAGCAGGTTCTTACTATATATTCTTTCAATGAAAACTTGGCTAAAATAATGGGAGTTAAAGCTTAATCGAGTAATTTGATATGCTAATCTTTTGATGATATTACTTTTTTTGTTAAACTTATTTTTTATCTGAGTAGTTCCAAATTCGTTTGTCTTATCTTTTATAATTTGTTCTAGTCGATTTCTTAGTGTACGTGTGCGAGTATTCAGATCTTTCATTTTTTTTTCTGTTAGCGAATCTTTTGTCCAAGTTTTAGGTAGAGTTGGAATAGGCGATTCGTAAATTATCTCATTAGTTTTTATCAAATTTTTTTCATTTTTAGTTTCCCCCCATTCATCTATTTCACTTAACCCAAATAAAATAATTTGATTCTTTTTTGAGGGGCCATTTATTAGTCTGGTTATAAAGAAAACACCTTTGTTAATCCATTTTTTTCTTTCTTTCAACATTTTGAAATAAAAAAACAAATTTGTTTTCAATTTTAAAATTTTTCTTATGAGCTCTTTAAAAATAGGTAAAAAAAACGAAGGTGTTTTTTGGAGCGGCCCAGAAGGCTGTTCAGTTGTCTTTCCCCACACAGTTAAAAAACAAAACTTCTTTTTTTTTTCTGTCTTTTTCCTTTTAAGTCCATCTATTTGAGGTGATTTTAGTTTCGATCTATACCAAGGCTTCAGATAGAAAGGAAATAGAATCTTTATCTGAATACCTGCGGTTAACCAGTCTTTTGGCAAATCTTTTTCAGATAATTCAACACCGTCGCAAGTACATTTAACATGCCTTTCCTTACTCCAATTTTCGAAATCCTTAGACC